GATATATTTTATATATTTATATAAAAATTATAAAAAATGGTTTGAAAAATTAATTATATACATGTATACATATAAATATACATATATATATATATATATTAAATATTTAATTTATTATTTATATTTATATTTATTTAAAAAATTAATTTATTATTCAATTTAATAATACATTAATTTATGAAAAATATAAATAATATATTTATAATTAAATGTAAAATATTTGAATTATAAAATTTTAATTTCCAAGTTTGTATTTAAATACAAATATTATGAAAAAAGAATAAAAGAAAATATTTAATATTTAATAATTTATATTAAATTTTTATAATACTATAATTAATAAATTAAATATTAAATTTACATTAAATAATTTAATATTAAAAAAAAAAAAAAAAATCTATTCTTGAAATTTTGTAATAAATATATAAATTTTATAATTTGAAAAATTTATTTTAAATTTATTTTACATATAAATTTTAGTGTTAATTATTCTTTATTTAAATAATTAAGAAATGTTTTATATAGTAATTAATATTAAAAATTTAAGAAATTAAGATTTAGTAATATGGGAATTAATAACAAATTTTGTGCCAGCAGTTGCGGTTATACAAAAGTTAAATTAAATTTTATTGGTAATTAATTAATGAATTTAGATTATAAGTAAAATTTTAAATTATTAGGTGAAATTTTAATTTAATTAAAACTTATTAAAATTTATGATTTAATAATTTTTATAATAAACTAGGATTAGATACCCTATTATTGATTTTTAAATTAAAAATACTAAAATAGTAAATGATTTAAAAATTGAAACTTAAATAATTTGGCGGTATTTTAGTTTATTTAGAGGAATCTGTTTAATAATTGATAGTCCACGAATAAATTTACTTAATTTTTAATTTTGTATATCGTTGATTATAAAATATTTTTTAATAAAAATAATATTTTGAAAATTTTTATTTGAGATTAAATCAAATCAAGATGCAGATTATAATTAAGAATATAATGGATTACAATAAGTTTAATTTAAATGAATATTATTTTTTAATAATTAAATTGAAGGTGGATTTAAATGTAATTTTATTTAGTTTAATGAAATGATTTAAAATTAAAATATGTACATATTGCCCGTCGCTTTCATATATTTAAATTGGGATAAGTCGTAACAAAGTAGAGGTACTGGAAAGTGTTTCTAGAAAGTTCAAATTAGAGCTTAGGTTTAAGTATTTCATTTACATTGAAAAGATATTATTTATTTTAATTAGTTTGGTGGGGATAAATTAATTGGGGTAATATATTAATAAAAAAATTTTTAGAGAATAAAATATTTTATGGGGGTTAAAGTATTTTGTTGGAAAAAAATTTTTTAGGTTTATAGAGTATTATGTATTGAGAAAGAATTTTGAAATAATTGAAATATATAATTATTTTAAAAGTAAATTTTGTTTGTTGTATCTTGTGTATCAGAGTTTATTAATAAAGTTTTTTAGGGGGAAATTTCTCGAATTTAAAGGGGAGAATTAATTAATAAATTTATTGTGGTAAAAATATTTTTAATAATTAATTTGAAATGAAATGTTAATCGTTTTTAAATATATCTAGTTTTTTTAGAAAAAAAATTTAATTTTAAAATTTTTATAAAAAATTAAATTAATTGTTATTTAAATTTTTTTTTTAAAATTTTATATTTTAGGGGATAAGCTTTAAATTAAATTAATATAAATAGGATTTTTATTTTAAAATTTTATGATTTATATTTTTAGTAAATTTTAATTTGTTATAAATAATTTTATTTAAAGTTAAAATTTAAAATTTTTTTATTTTTTTATAAAAAAGTAAATTTTAATTTGAAAGATTTAATTATAATGATAAAATTAGTATATAATTTGATTAGTAGGATATTTTAATTTTAAATTAATTTAGATTTGAGGAATTCGGCAAATTTTTATATTCACTTGTTTATCAAAAACATGTCTTTTTGGGAATAATTTAAAGTCTAATCTGCCCACTGATTTATAATTAAAGGGCTGCAGTATTTTGACTGTACAAAGGTAGCATAATCATTAGTCATTTAATTGGTGACTTGTATGAAAGATTGGATGAAATATAGACTGTCTTGAGTTTAAATATAAAATTTAATTTTTAAATTAAAAAGTTTAAATGTTTTAAAAAGACGAGAAGACCCTATAGAGTTTAATATATTATTTTATTAAAGTTATTTATTAATAAGTAAAAATTTTAATTTTAATAATATATTTGATTGGGGTGATTAAAAAATATGAATAACTTTTTTTATTTATAGACATGAATTAATGGTTGAGTGATCCAATATTTATTGATTATAAGAGAAAATTACCTTAGGGATAACAGCGTAATTTTTTTTTTTAGTTCGTATAAAAAAAAAGGTTTGCGACCTCGATGTTGGATTAAGATAAAATTTAAATGTAGAAGTTTAAGCTTTTGATCTGTTCGATCATTAAAATCTTACATGATCTGAGTTCAAACCGGTGTAAGCCAGGTTGGTTTCTATCTTTTAGTAGATGAGATATTTTAGTACGAAAGGAATAGATATTTAAATTATATTTATTAAATTAAGAATTTTAATAATTTTATTTTTGTATATTTGATGAGTTATTTATAGAAGGTAATTTGAGATAACTATTTTGGCAGAAAAGTGTAATGATTTTAGAAGTCATGAATATATGATTGATTTATTATATAGGTAGTAGTGTATTTGTTGGATTTTGTAATAGTTTTATTTGGTTTATTATTTTTATTGTTGGGGGTTTTAATTGGTGTTGCTTATTTAACTTTATTAGAGCGAAAGGTTTTGGGTTATATTCAGATTCGTAAAGGACCTAATAAGGTTGGATTAATTGGTGTTTTACAACCTTTTTCTGATGCTATTAAGTTATTTAGAAAAGAACAAACTTATCCTAATTTTTCTAATTATTTTAGATATTATTTTTCTCCTGTAATAAGTTTTCTTTTGTCTTTGATAATTTGGGTTTTAATTCCTTATTATTTGAATTTAATTAGTTTTAAATTAGGTATTTTATTTTTTTTATGTTGTACAAGAATGGGGGTTTATACTGTAATGGTTGCTGGTTGATCTTCAAATTCAAATTATGCTTTATTGGGGGGTTTACGTGCTGTTGCTCAAACTATTTCTTATGAAGTGAGATTAGCTTTAATTTTAATGTCTAGAATTATTATAATTATAAGTTTTAATTTAGTTAAATTTGGTATTTATCAAGATGTGGTTTGAATTTTTTTTTTTATATTTCCACTGAGATTGTGTTGGATATCTTCTAGATTGGCTGAAACTAATCGAACCCCCTTTGATTTTGCTGAAGGTGAAAGAGAGTTAGTTTCAGGGTTTAATGTGGAGTATAGAAGTGGGGGATTTGCTTTGATTTTTTTAGCTGAGTATTCTAGAATTTTATTTATAAGTTTGTTATATTCTTTGATTTATTTGGGGGGATATCAACTGAGATTTTTATTTTATTTTAAGTTATTATTTATTTCTTTTTTATTTATTTGAGTTCGTGGTACTTTACCTCGATATCGTTATGATAAGTTAATATATTTAGCTTGAAGGAGTTATTTGCCAATTTCTTTAAATTTTTTTATTATTTTTTTATGGGGGGTAAGGGTTTTTTTTTTCAAAAAAATCTTAAATTAATTTTAGTATAAATTAATAGAATGATTATATTCTTTCTTAAGTTTTCAAAACAAATGCTTAGATAAGCTCATTAATTAAGTTAATTATTATTAAAAATTAGATTATCCCAAATTTTATTTATAATAGGGTTGGTGATAAAATAGGAAAAATAAAAAATAGTTAATAATTGTCCTGTAATAATGTAAGGATCTTCTACAGGACGGGCTCCAATTCATGTTAATAGGATAATTATTGTAATTAATATTCAAAATATTATTTGATTAATTGGGTAAAATTGAATTCCTTGGATTTTTTTATTAAAAGTTATTGGGAGGATAATTAAAATTAAAATTGATATAATTAAAGCAATTACCCCTCCTAATTTATTGGGGATAGAGCGTAGAATTGCATAAGCGAATAAGAAATATCATTCGGGTTGAATGTGAACTGGGGTGACTAAGGGATTTGCCGGAATAAAGTTATCAGGGTCTCCTAGTAGATATGGATTAGTTAGTGTTAATATTGTTAATGTGAATATTATAATAATGGCTCCAATAATATCTTTGAAGGTAAAAAATGGATGAAATGGAATTTTATCTAGATTACTATTAATTCCTAAGGGGTTGTTTGATCCTGTTTGATGTAAAAATATTAAATGAATTATGGTTATTATAATAAGGATAAATGGGAATATAAAATGAAATGTATAAAATCGTGTTAGAGTGGCATTATCTACAGCAAATCCCCCCCAAATTCAATTTACTAGTATTGATCCTAGGTATGGAATAGCTGATAGTAAATTGGTGATTACAGTTGCTCCTCAAAAAGATATTTGACCTCAGGGTAATACATATCCTATGAAAGCTGTTCCCATAAGAAGAAATAAAATTAATACTCCAATGAATCATGTATATTTTAAATTAAAAGATTCATAATAAATTCCTCGGCCAATATGTAAATAAATACAAATAAAAAAAAATGAAGCTCCATTAGCATGAAGAGTTCGAATTAATCAACCATAGTTAACATCTCGGCAAATATAGTTAACTCTATAAAAGGCTAATTCAATATTAGCTGTATAGTATATAGTTAAGAATAATCCTGTTAAAATTTGGATTATTAAACATAGTGCTAGTAATGATCCAAAGTTTCATCATGTTGAAATATTAGATGGGGATGGAAGATCAATTAATGAATTATTAATGATTTTAATAATTGGGTGAGTTTTACGGATTGGTAAAAATTTATTTATCATTAAAATTTAGATGAACGTAAGGGACCGTAGAAGATATTAGTAATTTTTACTACGGCAATTAATGTAATAAATAGATAAATTACTATTATATTTATTAATATGAATGTTTGATTATTATATAATTTATTTAGATTAATTTTATTTTCGTTGTTGTATATAATTATATTGTTTAAAATATTTATATCTGAATTAATTGATAGATTTAATCATGTTAGATTTTTGATATAAATAATTTGAATACTTAAGATTATAATAGTTAATGTTAAAAGTGTCAGTTTGAGTTTAAAAGAGAGGTTAAAAAATTCATTTGATGCAATTCTAGATACATAAATAAATAAAACTAAAAGTCCCCCTAAAAATGTTAGGAATAAAATATAGGAGAATCAGTAAGTTTTAATTAATATTCCTGATAAAATACAAATTAGGATAGTTTGTGTTAAAATTATTAATCCTATTGATAGTGGGTTATTTAAAGAAAATATAATAAAAGATAGTATTATAATTAATAAGGATAAGAATAATTTTGTCATTATTATTTCAAAGGATAGTTTAAAAAAAATAGTAATTTTGGAGATTATTGATAAAGTTTTTCTTTTTCTTTGAAGTTTTTAAAGTAAATACTTATTTTTGGTTTACAAGACCAATATTTTCATTAAATTATAAAAACATTTAATGATAATTTTAAATATATGGGTTGTTTTTATTGTTATATATATAATTGGTAATTTAATTTTTGTTTCTAAGCATAAGCATTTATTAATTGTTTTATTAAGTTTAGAATTTATTGTTTTAGGTACTTTTTTTTTTATAATAATTTTTTTGGGGTTAATTGAATATGATATATATATATTAATAGTTTTTTTAGTTTTTTCTGTTTGTGAAGGTGCTTTAGGATTATCAATTTTGGTTTCTATAATTCGAAGTCATGGGAATGATTATTTTCAAAGATTTAGATTATTATAAATTAATGAATTATTGAAAGAATTTTTTTTTATATTTATTATTTTGGGGGATAATATATATATATATATATATATATGTTAAATTTTAAGTAAATTTAGTTGAATGATAAAATTTTTAATAATAATAATTTTTATAATACCATTATGTTTTATAAAAAAAATATTTTGAATGGTTCAAATAATATTAATATTATTGATATTTTTGTTTATAAATTTGAATTTGGGAATTTTAAATTTTTGTAATTTGAGTTATATAATATCTATTGATATAATATCTTATGGTTTGATTTTGTTAAGAATTTGAATTGTGATTTTAATACTTATGTCAAGAGAAAATTTATTAAAGAGAGATTATTATGTTAGTTTTTTTTTATTTAATATTATTTTTTTATTGATTATATTATATATAACGTTTAGTATAATAAATTTATTTTTATTTTATTTATTTTTTGAGGGAAGTTTAATTCCAACTTTATTGTTAATTGTGGGGTGAGGGTATCAACCAGAACGGATTCAAGCGGGAATATATTTATTATTTTATACTTTGTTTGTTTCTTTACCATTATTAATTGGTATTTTTTATATTTTTAATAATTTAGATTTTTTGGTGATTTATTTTTTAAAATTTTTAAATTTAAATTATTATATATTATATTTTTCTATGGTAATAGCTTTTTTAGTTAAAATGCCTATATATTTTGTTCATTTGTGATTACCTAAGGCTCATGTTGAAGCTCCTGTTTCAGGTTCTATGATTTTAGCTGGAATTATGTTAAAATTAGGTGGGTATGGATTAATACGGGTTATTATTTTTTTACAGGAAATTAATATAAAATTAAATTATATTTGAATTATTATTAGATTAGTCGGGGGATTTTATATTAGTTTGAAGTGTTTATGTCAGGTTGATATTAAGTCTTTGATTGCTTATTCTTCTGTTGCTCATATGAGTTTAGTTATTGGCGGAATTATGGTTATAAATTACTGGGGGTATATGGGTTCATATATATTAATAATTGGTCATGGTTTATGTTCATCTGGTATATTTTGTTTGGCGAATATTTTGTATGAACGATTACATAGACGAAGATTATTTATTAATAGGGGTATAATAAGATTTATACCTTCCTTGAGATTGTGGTGATTTTTATTAATGTCTTCAAATATAGCGGCACCCCCAAGTCTTAATTTGATAGGGGAAATTAGATTAATTAATAGATTATTAAGTTGGTCTTGATTGTCAATATTAATATTAATAATAATTTCTTTTTTTAGTGCTAGATATAGCTTATATTTATATTCTTATATTCAACATGGAAATTATTATGTTGGGGTATATAGATATTATACTGGTGTTTCTCGGGAATATTTATTATTGATATTACATTGATTTCCTTTAAATATTATAATTTTAAGGGTTGATTGTGGGATAATTTGATTTTATTTAAATAATTTAATTAAAATATTGATTTGTGGGGTCAAAAATATGAATAAATTCATTTTAAGTTATTAATATTTTTAAATATTCTATTTGTTTTTGTTCTTTTTTTTTTTTATTTATTATAAGAATAGTGAGATTTGTAATAGGAATATATTTTATTATATATAATATAACTATTTTTTTAGAGTGGGAAATTATTACTCTTGAATCTGTGAGAATTGTAATATCTGTTTTATTTGATTGAATATCTTTATTATTTATAATATTTGTAATGTTGATTTCTTCTGTGGTTATTTATTATAGAAAAAGATATATAAGATCTGAATTAAATTTATTTCGTTTTATTATTTTAGTTTTATTATTTGTTTTTTCTATATTATTATTAATTATTAGTCCTAATATGATTAGAATTTTGTTAGGTTGGGATGGTTTAGGATTGGTTTCATATTGTTTAGTAATTTATTATCAAAATTTAAAATCTTATAATGCTGGGATATTAACGGCTTTATCAAATCGTATTGGGGATGTATTAATTTTGATAGTTATTGCTTGAATATTAAATTATGGGAGATGAAATTATATTTTTTATTTAGATTTAATAAAAATTGATTTTACGATAAAGATAGTTGCGAGTATAATTATTTTTGCTGCAATAACTAAAAGAGCTCAAATTCCTTTTAGTTCATGATTGCCGGCAGCTATGGCTGCTCCTACTCCTGTGTCTGCTTTAGTTCATTCATCTACTTTGGTAACTGCTGGTATTTATTTGTTAATTCGATTTAATAGTTTATTAATTGATGTTTTTTTTTTTAAATTGTTATTATTATTATCTGGTTTAACCATATTTATGGCTGGAATTTCAGCTAATTATGAATTTGACATAAAAAAAATTATTGCTTTATCTACTTTAAGACAATTGGGGTTAATAATGAGAATTTTAAGAATGGGTATACCTATTTTAGCTTTTTTTCACCTATTAACTCATGCTATATTTAAGGCTTTATTATTTATGTGTGCTGGGGTTATTATTCATTTAATAAGTGATATTCAAGATATTCGATATATAGGGGGTATTGTTTATTATATTCCCATGACTTCTTTATGTATGAATGTTGCTAATATAGCTTTATGTGGAATTCCATTTTTAGCGGGATTTTATTCTAAGGATATAATTTTAGAGATAGTTAGTTTTAGAAATTTAAATTTATTAATTTATTTTTTATATTATATTTCAACAGGATTAACTGTTTTTTATAGATTTCGTTTAATAATGTATTTAATAATTGGGGATTTTAATTTATTAAGAATTTATAATTTATATGATGAAGATTATATTATATTAAAAAGAATGTTAGTATTACTATTGATAAGAGTAATTAGAGGGAGATTATTAAGATGGGTAATTTTTTATTATCCTTATATGATTTATTTGTCTTATAGAATAAAAATGATGGTTATTTATATTAGATTTGTGGGGGGTATTTTAGGTTATGTAGTTAGAAATATGTATGTATATTCCCTAAATAAGTTTATTGTAACCTATAATATAAGAATTTTTCTTTGTTTAATATGATTTATGCCTAATTTATCTACTTATGGTATTAATTATAAATTTCTTGTATTGGGGCATAATTTGTTAAAAAATATTGATTTGGGTTGAAGAGAATTATATAGAGGGGTTGGAATGGTTAATTTAATAAAGAAAAAGTCTTTTACTCTACATGAATTACAAATGAATAATTTTAAAATTTATTTATTTAGATTTATTTTATGGATTATAATTAGATTATTTTTATTAATACTTAGTTATAAGTAAATTATTTAAATAGCTTATTGATTTAGAGCATAATATTGAAGATATTAGGGAGATAATAATAATTAATTTTTAAATAAAATTGTATTTATAAAAATAATTACTAATTTTATTGTTACAATGAAAATGTAATGTTTTTTTTAAACTATATAAATAAGTAGTAAATATTTGTAAATAATATTTGTAAATAATAATAAAAATAAAGAAAAAAGAGAGAAGAAATATTAATGGAATTTAACCACTAAAAATTAAGTTAGCAGCTTATTTTTAAACTTTATATTTCTTTCTTTAGTTTAAATTTTTGGGATTTAATTGGAAATTAATCTATTTCAATTTTATCATTAACAGTGATTTACCTCTTTTTGGTTTCAATTAATAAGTTATTCACTTAAATAAGGAGTAAGGTTAAAACTCTTTCTTTTAAGTCGAAATTAAATGCAATATTGCTTCTTATTTGTAAGATAAATTAAATTAAAATTTAATATTTTTTGAGTGCAAATCAAATGTTTTTATAAACTATAATCCTAATATTTTATAATATATATATATATATATATAATATATATATTATTTATTTATATATTTATAATTTAATTAGTTCAATTTAATATATTTTGATTTCATTCATGGTATAATCCAATTAATAAAATAATGATAAAAAAAAATCTAATTTTAGTTCAAATTAAAAAATTTACTATTTTAAATAATGGAATAATTGGGAAAATTAATGCAATTTCTACGTCAAAAATTAAAAAAATTATAGTAATTAAAAAAAAATGAAGAGAAAAGGGGATACGTGCATTAGATTTAGGGTCAAATCCACATTCAAATGGGGAGCATTTTTCTCGGTCTAAAAAGGATTTTTTTGCTAAAATAATTGATAAAAATATTATAATATTTGAAATAAAAAAAATTAATAGACAAATATGTGTTAATAAAATAATTATTTATATTAAAGTTATTTTTAAACATTTTGATTGGAAATCAAATATACTAAATATATTATATAAATTAAAGAATTAGTATCCCCATCAGTAAATAGAAATATAAAGGAATAATCAAACTACATCAACAAAGTGTCAATATCATGCTGCTGCTTCAAATCCAAAATGGTGATTTTTTGAGAAATGATTATTTAAATGTCGAATTAAACATGTTAGTAAAAAGATTGTTCCAATAATAACATGTAGACCATGAAATCCTGTTGCTATAAAGAATGTTGATCCGTAGATTCTATCAGCGATAGAAAAGGGTGCTTCTAAGTATTCATATGCTTGTAAGATAGTAAAATAAATTCCTAATATGATTGTAATAAATAAACCTTGGGTTGTTTGGGTATTATTATTTTCTATAAGTGCATGATGAGCTCAGGTGACTGAAATCCCGGAACTAATTAAAATAATAGTATTAAGAAGTGGAATTTGAAATGGATTAAAAGGTACAATTCTTATAGGAGGTCAAGAAGCTCCAATTTCAATATTAGGGGATAAACTTCTGTGAAAAAAAGCTCAGAAAAAGGATCAAAAAAAAAAAATTTCAGATACAATAAAAAGAATTATACCTCATCGAAGTCCTTTTGTTACTAAGATAGTATGTTTCCCCTGGAAAGTACCTTCTCGACAAATATCTCGTCATCATTGATATATTGTTAAAATTACAATGAAATAACTTAAAATAATTAAGTTGATATTAAAATTGTGGAATCATTTAATTATTCCTGTTACTAAAGTTATTACACCAATAGCTCCTGTTAGGGGTCATGGTCTATAGTCCACTAAATGGAAGGGATGGTTGAAAGTTATTTTCATTTAATTATTTATATATATATATATAATTAGTTAACTTCACTAGAATAAAGAGTTCTTAGAATTGCAATAACATAAGATTGAATGATGGCTACTGCAGATTCTAATATTATCAATAAAATTTGAATTATTACTAAAATTATAATAAAAGATGATGATAAAGAAGGTCCTGTTCTTCTTAAGAGAGTCATTAATAAATGTCCGGCAATTATGTTTGCTGTTAATCGTACTGCCAAAGTACCGGGTCGAATAATATTTCTGATTGTTTCAATTAAAACTATAAATGGCATTAAAATAGGGGGGGTACCTTGTGGGATTATGTGTGTAAATATGTGTTGGGTTTTATTTAGTCATCCATAAATTATAAATCTTAATCATAATGGAAGGGAGATTGAGAGGGTTAAATTTAGATGGCTAGTTCTTGTAAAAATATATGGGAATAATCCTAAAAAATTATTAAATAAAATAAAAGAAAATAAAGAAATAAAAATAATTGTAGATCCTTGAAAATAGTTATTTTTAAGTAAAGTTTTAAATTCATTATGAAGTTTTATTAAAATAAAATTTCAGAATAAGTGATGTCGATTGGGAATTAATCAAAATGTATAGGGAATAAACAAAATTCCTAATACGGTTCTAATTCAATTAATAGATAGATTGAAAATATTAGTAGAGGGATCAAAGATTGAGAATAAGTTACTTATCATTTTCAGGTAGGCAGGGAAGTATTTTTTTTTAAAAAATAATTATTAGTATTTTTATTATTGGAATTATAATTAAAAATAAAATAGTTTATTATATTAAATAATATAAAAATGTAAATAAAAAAAATTAAAGATAATAATCAATTAATGGGTATTATTTGTGGAATAAAAGAATATTACTTTATACAGCAATAATTTAAATTTGACATATTTATGTTATTTGGTTAATTTAACTAATTCTTTGTGTTAATCTTCATTAGAAGTAGTTGCTAATTTACTATAAAATGGTTTAAGAGACCAGTACTTGCTTTCAGTCATCTAATGAATAATTATTAATTCAATTAATGAAATTTTTAATTGGGATACTTTCAATTATAATGGGTATAAATCTATGATTAGCTCCGCAAATTTCTGAACATTGTCCATAGAAAATTCCAGGTCGATTTATGAAAAAATTAGTTTGATTTAAACGACCAGGATTAGCATCAACTTTTACCCCTAAGGATGGGACTGTTCAGGAGTGAATAACATCTGTGGCTGTGATTATAATACGAATTTGGTTATTTATGGGTAAAATAATTCGATTATCTACATCTAATAAACGAAAGTTATTTGAGTTGAGATCATTGATTGGGATTATGTATGAATCAAATTCAATTTTATTAAAATCAGAGTATTCATAACTTCAATATCATTGATGTCCAATAGATTTTAATGTAATTAAAGGATTATTTAGTTCATCTAATAAGTATAATAATCGTAATGATGGTAGTGCAATAAAAATTAATGTGATTGCAGGTAAAATAGTTCAAATTAATTCAATTATTTGTTCTTCTAGGAGGAATCGATTAATGTATTTATTAAATAATATTCTTAATATTAAATATCCTACAAGAATAGTAATTATAATTAAAATGATTAAAGTATGATCATGAAAAAAAATAATTTGTTCTATTAAAGGGGAGTTTCTATTTTGTAGGTTTAGGTTAGATCAAGTTGCCATTATTCTAAAAAAAGGGATTAATAACCTTTATTAATGGGGTTTAAATCCATGACATATAATCTGCCATATTAGAAGTTACTTATTTATGATAGGGAGTTCATTGTAAGAATGTTCAGCTGGGGGTAGATTTTGAAATCATTCAATTGAGGAAGATAAATTTAAGGAAAATAAAATAATTCGTTGATTAATTATTGATTCTCATATAATAATTAATATTAAAATTACTGCTAGAAATGAGATATAAGAACCTAAGGAGGAAATAATATTTCATGAGATATAAGAATCTGGGTAATCAGAATAGCGACGGGGCATTCCCGCTAGTCCTAAGAAATGTTGTGGGAAGAAAGTTAGATTAACTCCGATAAATATAATGAAAAATTGAATTTTTAATATATAGGGATTTAAGTGTAATCCAGTAAATAATGGGTATCAGTGAATGAATCCTCCTATAATTGCAAATACTGCTCCCATAGATAAAACATAGTGAAAATGAGCTACTACATAATAAGTATCATGAAGAGTAATATCAATCGATGAGTTAGCTAATACTACTCCTGTTAATCCTCCGATGGTAAATAAGAAGACGAATCCTAGTCTTCATAAGATTGAAGGTCTATAATTAATTTGAGTTCCGTGTAATGTTGCTAATCAACTAAAAATTTTAATACCGGTAGGTACTGCAATAATTATGGTTGCAGAAGTGAAATATGCCCGTGTATCGATGTCTATTCCTACTGTGAATATGTGATGGGCTCAAACAATAAATCCTAATAATCCAATCGCTAATATTGCATAAATTATTCCCAAACAACCAAAGGTTTCTTTTTTTCCGCTTTCTTGGGAAATAATATGAGAAATTATTCCAAATCCAGGTAAAATTAAAATATAAACTTCAGGGTGACCAAAAAATCAAAATAAATGTTGATATAAAATAGGGTCTCCTCCTCCTGCTGGATCAAAAAAAGATGTATTTAAGTTACGATCTGTTAACAATATGGTAATAGCTCCTGCTAAAACAGGTAATGATAGTAGAAGGAGAAAAGCTGTAATTCCCACAGCTCAAACAAATAGGGGTATTTGGTCAAAAGATATATTATTAAGTCGTATATTAATAATTGTGGTAATAAAATTAATAGCCCCTAAAATAGAGGAAATTCCAGCTAAATGAAGAGAAAAAATAGCTAGATCAACAGAGCTACCTCTATGAGCAATATTAGAAGATAAGGGGGGGTAAACAGTTCATCCGGTGCCAGCTCCATTTTCTACAATTCTGCTTGAGATTAATAAAGTTAAGGATGGGGGTAAGAGTCAGAAGCTTATATTATTTATACGGGGGAATGCCATATCTGGTGCTCCTAATATTAGGGGGATTAGTCAATTTCCAAATCCTCCAATTATAATTGGTATTACCATGAAAAAAATTATAATAAAAGCATGGGCTGTGACAATTGTGTTATAGATTTGGTCATCACCAATTAAAGATCCGGGGGTTCCTAATTCTGCTCGAATTAGTAATCTTAATGATGTGCCTACTATTCCTGCCCAAATTCCGAAAATGAAATATAATGTTCCAATATCTTTATGATTTGTTGAATAAAGTCATTTTCGCTTAAATAAAATGGCTGAGTTAAAAGCGATAAATTGTAAATTTATTAACGAGAAATTTTCTTTTTTATTATTGGTGGGTTGGTCTTGTAGTCAAAAATGATGTAAAATTGCAAATTTTAAGGGATAATAAAAATTATTAAGGCTTAAAGAATTTCTTTATATATAATTTTGAAGATTATTAGTTTTATTTAACTTAAAACCATTAATTATATATAAAAAAAAGTTCTTAATATTATTCCTGTGATTGATGTGAAAGATAAAAAATTAATGTAAGAAAATAAACTATTTTTAATAAAAATTTTAAATCATTTGGTTTTGAAATAATTAAGTATAAAAGAAGAATAAATAATACGTGTATAATAAAATAGTGTAATTAATCTTATTATTGTGAAAATTAATGTTCTTAGGTAAAAATTATTATTAATTATAAAATTAATAATAATTCATTTTGGGAAAAATCCAATAAAGGGGGGTAATCCTCCTAAAGATAAAAAGTTAATTATTAGGTTTATTTTAATTATGGGGTTTATGTTGTTAATAAAAAATTGATTAATATAAAATATATTTAGTGAATAAAATAATAAGCATATAATTTTAGTTAGGAAAGAATAAAAACAAAAATAAAAAATTCACAAATTTTCTCTGATTGTTAAGGCTATAAGCATTCAACCTAGGTTATTAATTGAAGAAAAGGCTATTAATTTTCGTAGGGAAGTTTGATTAAGTCCTCCAATGGCTCCGACAATAACATTGATAATAATAATGGTATAAATAAAATATAAATTAAAATAATATGATAATAAAATTATAGGGGAAATTTTTTGTCAAGTTATTAAAATAAAATTATTGAATCAAGATATTCCTTCAATAATATTGGGGAATCAAAAATGTAAGGGTGCAGATCCTATTTTTATTAGTAAGGAAGAATTTATAATAATAAGAATGGGTAAGTTTATTTCAAAGTTTTTTATTATAATTATTTTTATAAGAATAGCAAATAAAAAATTAATAGAAGCAATAGATTGAGTTAGAAAATATTTTAATGAGGCTTCTGAGTTAAATAAATTGTTGGGGTTTGAAATAAGAGGAATAAAGGAAAGTAAATTAATTTCTAACCCAATTCAACATCCTAGTCAAGAATTTGCTGAAATGGAGATTAATGTTCTAAAAAATAGAATAAAAAGAAAAAATATTTTAGTAGAGTTATTTAAATTATAAATAAAAAATAAAAAATATTTTTTTTTATAATAAATTAAAAATTTATAAATTTTTAATTTATATTTTAGTGTATGAAGCACAATAATTTTTGATATTATTAGATATAGTTTAATTCTATAAAATATAATTTAATAAAGGTAAATATATTTTACTTAATTTATCCTATCAGAATAATCCTTTAATCAGGCACTTTATTTTTAAAAAAAAGGATTTTCTTTATATTTGAGGTATGAGCCCAAAAGCTTGGATTTAGCTTATTTTTAA